TTCAATCCTTTTATTCGCGAGGAGCTGGATGAGAAGAAACTCTCATGTCCAGTTCTGTAGTAGAGATGAAATTGCGAAACAACCATCAACTATAACCCCAAAAGAACCAGATTCCGTAAACAACATAGAGGAAGAATGAAGGGAATATCTTATCGGGGTAATAATATTTGTTTCGGTAGATATGCTCTTCAGGCACTTGAACCTGCTTGGATCACATCTAGACAAATAGAAGCAGGGCGACGAGCAATGACACGAAATGCACGCCGTGGGGGAAAAATATGGGTACGTATATTTCCAGACAAACCCGTTACAGTAAGACCTGCGGAAACACGGATGGGGTCGGGTAAAGGATCTCCCGAATATTGGGTAGCTGTCGTTAAACCAGGTAGAATACTTTATGAAATGGGTGGAGTAGCCGAAAATATAGCCAGAAAGGCTATTGCAATAGCGGCATCAAAAATGCCTATACGAACTCAATTCATTATTTCATGATAGAAATATATAACCATAGGAAAGAGGTCTTGGAATCAAAAAGTAATTGCAGGTTTCCCCCTCTTTTTTTTTGAAAAAAAAAATAATATTTCTTTTTTTCTTCGCCCCTTTATTTTTTTGCATTGAAAGAACAGATTATAAAATGATATGATTCAACCCCAGACTTATTTAAATGTAGCGGACAACAGCGGGGCTCGAGAATTGATGTGTATTAGAATCATAGGAGCTAGTAATCGACGATACGCTCATATTGGTGATGTTATTGTTGCTGTGATCAAAGAAGCAGTACCAAATATGCCTCTAAAAAGATCAGAAGTGATCAGAGCTGTAATTGTACGTACTTGTAAAGAACTCAAACGTGACAATGGTATGATAATCCGATATGATGATAATGCTGCAGTTGTCATCGATCAAGAAGGAAATCCAAAAGGAACTCGAGTTTTTGGTGCGATCGCCCGGGAATTGAGACAGTTAAATTTTACTAAAATAGTTTCATTAGCTCCTGAAGTATTATAAGATAAGACCATGATATAGAGTTATAGTAGATAGAGTATTTGAATGAAATGGATTAATTAATAGATTGTGTCTCACGTATATACCTTTACTAATTCATAACAAAAAAAGATCATGTTTATTATATCCAAATTTTGAGGCACCAATAATTTTAGTTCATTATGGGTAGAGACACTATTGCTGACATAATAACCTCCATACGAAATTCTGACATGCATAGAAAAGGGACGGTTCGAATAACATCTACTAACATCACAGAAAACATTGTTAAAATACTTTTACGAGAAGGATTTCTAGAAAACGTCAGAAAACATCGGGAAAACAACAAGGATTTTTTGGTTTTAACCCTACGACATAGAAGGAATAGGAAAGGGCCATATAAAACGACTTTAAATTTAAAACAGATCAGTCGACCTGGTCTACGAATCTATTCTAATTATCAAAGAATTCCTAAAATTTTGGGTGGAATGGGGATTGTAATTCTTTCTACTTCTCGGGGTATAATGACAGACCGAGAGGCTCGACTAGAAGGAATCGGAGGAGAAATTTTGTGTTATATATGGTAATGCTTCTAATATCCGAATTAGATACAAAATTTCCTATTTGTGAAAAAAAAACGAGACAGAACAAGTTATCTAATATCACTCCTCCTCCATTAGTTGATACTTTAAGGGGGTTTTACCTGGAATGAAAGAACAAAAATGGGTTCATGAAGGTTTAATTACTGAATCACTTCCCAATGGTATGTTCCGGGTTCGTTTAGATAATGAAGATCTGATTCTAGGTTATGTTTCAGGAAGGATCCGCCGTAGTTTTATACGGATACTACCAGGAGATAGAGTAAAAATTGAAGTAAGTCGTTATGATTCAACTCGAGGGCGTATAATTTATAGACTCCGCAACAAGGATTTGAACGATTAGGTGGTTTTTTAAAACTTCAACATTACTTTACTTTTATGGGGATACAATTCAAAATGCAAAATTTCAAGAAATTTATTTTCTTCAAAGAAGTGGATTCGGAATTAAGATAAGGAATTATAAATATGAAAATAAGGGCCTCTGTTCGTAAAATTTGTGAAAAATGTCGATTGATCCGTAGGCGGGGACGAATCATAGTAATCTGTTCCAACCCAAGACATAAACAAAGACAAGGATAATTTTTCTAAAAGGAACTCTTTTAAAGGACCCGATGGACAAATAAAAAGAAAGGATCTGTTTTAACATGAAATGGATATCTCCATATATCTCTGAATCATAAATACGAGATGATAAAATATGGCAAAACCTATACCAAGAATTGGTTCACGTAGGACTGGACGTATTGGTTCACGTAAGAGTGCACGTAGACTCCCAAAAGGAGTTATTCATGTTCAAGCAAGTTTCAACAATACCATTGTGACTGTTACAGATGTACGGGGTCGGGTGGTTTCTTGGTCCTCCGCCGGTACTTGTGGATTCAGGGGTACAAGAAGAGGTACACCATTTGCTGCTCAAA